CCCCACTTGCATTCTTTTGCGCATTTTGGGCGTATGCTCGTGCGTATACATATATGGATATACCATATATTGTATATAAGCATAATACTTAAGGATATATAGGACTATATATGATTAATCAACATCCCTTAATATTAACCATAAGGTTATGGTTTAAATACATTTATGTATTATCACCATATAATTAACTACACCAACCAAGTGATAACCTTCCCTGCAACTAAATTTTTAGTAAAAATTTACCAAAATGATTAATATGAATGGAGTAATAGCAGAAAAAGAAGCCCTAACACAAATCGATTCCCCCCATATATACCAAGTATCAGTATCTCTTCACATCAAATAACGATACAGTAAGAACCGACCAACCTGTGATATCTCAATGCATTCGTTTATTGAAGGTGAGGGGCAAGAATAAAAATTTACCAAAATGATTAATATGAATGGAGTAATAGCAGAAAAAGAAGCCCTAACACAAATCGATTCCCCCCATATATACCAAGTATCAGTATCTCTTCACATCAAATAACGATACAGTAAGAACCGACCAACCTGTGATATCTCAATGCATTCGTTTATTGAAGGTGAGGGGCAAGAATTGTGGGGGTCGTACAACATGAATTATTCCTGGCATCTGGTTCCTATTTCAGGGCCATTAATTGCTCATATTCCACTAACTTTCACCGACACTTGCATAAGTTAATGGTGGCAACCTGATGGCGAGATAACCCACCATGCCGGGCGTTCTCTCCACAGGGGTTAAGGGTTCTCTTTTCTTTTTTTCCGTTTCGTGGTCATTTCACAGTGCCCGTCGAAGTCCTTCGACAAAGGTGGTTCTAATCTCCCGCCTGCGCGTATAAATGATGATATATATAAAGACTTTATTATATAAGTTGCATAACTGATATCATGAGCATAATATGTGATTTTTCCCCCTAAAATTTATATCAAACCCCTTTGAGGGTTTTTAGTCGTTAAACCCCCCCCCCCCCCTAAACTCCCGGGATCATTAACACTTCTGCAAACCCCTCAGAAACAGAGATTCTTGGACCCTAAAGTAATGGGGGACTACCTCCAAAATGCGTCTTTTTAATATATTAAAAGAGCAATTCTTGGCCGAATTTTTAACCTTAAATAAGTTTTTAATTTTCCCCAGGCAAGGCTATCTTACAATTTTGAAATTCACGTATCACTGGCTCGCGTAGCTTAATTAAAGCATAACACTGAAGCTGTTAAGATGGTCCCTAAGAAGCCCCGCAAGCACAAAGGTTTGGTCCTGACTTTTCTGCCAGCTCTAGCTAGACTTACACATGCAAGTATCCGCGCCCCCGTGAGGATGCCCTATAGTTTCCCGCCCGGAAACAAGGAGCTGGTATCAGGCACATTCAATTTAGCCCACGACGCCTTGCTCAGCCACACCCCTAAGGGTACTCAGCAGTGATAAACATTGACACATAAGTGAAAACTTGACTCAGTTAAAGCTAAGAGGGCCGGTTAAACTCGTGCCAGCCACCGCGGTTATACGGGAGGCCCAAGTTGTCAGAAGTCGGCGTAAAGGGTGGTTAAGAGTAAACTTAAAATTAAAGCCGAACATCTTCCAGGCTGTTATACGCATCCGAAGACAAGAAGCTCAACTACGAAAGTAGCTTTATATTTTTCTGAACCCACGAAAGCTAAGATACAAACTGGGATTAGATACCCCACTATGCTTAGCCATAAACATTGACAGTTTATTACATTTTCTGTCCGCCTGGGTACTACGAGCATTAGCTTAAAACCCAAAGGACTTGGCGGTGCTTTAGACCCACCTAGAGGAGCCTGTTCTAGAACCGATAATCCCCGTTCAACCTCACCCTTCCTTGCCCATCCCGCCTATATACCACCGTCGTCAGCTTACCCTGTGAAGGACAAAAAGTAAGCAAAACTGGCACTGCCCAGCACGTCAGGTCGAGGTGTAGCGAATGGAGGGGGAAGAAATGGGCTACATTCCCTTACTTTAGGGAACTACGAATGGCACACTGAAAACGTGGGCCTAAAGGAGGATTTAGCAGTAAGAGGAAACTAGAGTGTTCCCCTGAAGTCGGCTCTTAAGCGCGCACACACCGCCCGTCACTCTCCCCGAAACTTTAACTTTACATTAACTAAAATGCCAAAATCACAGAGGGGAGGCAAGTCGTAACATGGTAAGTGTACCGGAAGGTGCACTTGGAAAACCAGAGCATAGCTCAATTAGAACAGCACCTCCCTTACACTGAGGAGATATCCGTGCAAATCGGATTGCCCTGACGCCCATCAGCTAGCCCCCCCCCCAAAAATCAACACACCCCCATCAATAACCCCCAACGCACCCGCATCCTACCAAACAAATCATTTTTCCCCCCAAGTATGGGCGACAGAAAAGGAACTCCGGAGCTACAGAGAAAGTACCGCAAGGGAACGCTGAAAGAGAAATGAAATAACCCAGTAAAGCCTGAAAAAGCAAAGATTTATTCTTGTACCTTTTGCATCATGATTTAGCCAGTATGCCCAAGCAAAGAGAACTTTAGTTTGACCCCCCGAAACTAAGTGAGCTACTCCAAGACAGCCTAATATAGGGCGAACCCGTCTCTGTGGCAAAAGAGTGGGAAGAGCTTCGAGTAGAGGTGACAAATCTACCGAACTTAGTGATAGCTGGTTGTTTGAGAAATGGATAGAAGTTCAGCCTTCCGGCTTCTTACCTCAATTTTTATTTATACTTCATTAGAGCCCTAAAGAAGCCGAAAGAGTTAATCTAAGGGGGTACAGCCCCTCAGATAAAGGACACAACCTTCACAGGAGGGTAAAGATCATATTTAATTCAAGGTAAAGTATCCCAGTGGGCTTAAAAGCAGCCATCCCCTCAGAAAGCGTTAAAGCTCAGATACACCCAACCTTCCATCGATCCCGATAACACAATCTCATCCCCCTTTCAATATCAAACTATCCACTGCAAACAGTGGAGAAACAATGCTAATATGAGTAATAAGAGAAAATAAGATTCTCTCCCTGCACAAGTGTACTTCGGAACGGACCCCCCACCGAATCTTAACGCCCCCAAATAAAGAGGGAAATGGATCACAAACAAGACAACTAGAAAAGTATCCAAAACAAGCCCGTTAACCCCACACTGGTGTGCTACATGGGAAAGACTAAAAGGAGGGGAAGGAACTCGGCAAACACTTAAAGCCTCGCCTGTTTACCAAAAACATCGCCTCTTGCAAGACCAATGAATAAGAGGTCCCGCCTGCCCTGTGACTATATGTTTAACGGCCGCGGTATTTTGACCGTGCGAAGGTAGCGCAATCACTTGTCTTTTAAATGAAGACCTGTATGAATGGCACCACGAGGGCTTAACTGTCTCCCTCTCCCAGTCAATGAAATTGATCTCCCCGTGCAGAAGCGGGGATAAAAACATAAGACGAGAAGACCCTATGGAGCTTAAGACGCCAAGGCAGCTCACGTTAAACACTCCCAAATAAGGGGACAAACCAAGTGAACCTCTGCCCTAATGTCTTTGGTTGGGGCGACCGCGGGGAAAAATTAAACCCCCATGTGGAATAGGAGTACTACGCTCCTACATCCAAGAGCTCCCGCTCTAATAAACAGAATTTCTGACCAACAAGATCCGGCAATGCCGATCAACGGACCGAGTTACCCTAGGGATAACAGCGCAATCCTCTTAAAGAGCCCTTATCGACAAGGGGGTTTACGACCTCGATGTTGGATCAGGACATCCTAATGGTGCAGCCGCTATTAAGGGTTCGTTTGTTCAACGATTAAAGTCCTACGTGATCTGAGTTCAGACCGGAGTAATCCAGGTCAGTTTCTATCTATGAAAGTGATCTTTTCTAGTACGAAAGGACCGAAAAGAAGAGGCCCCTGCCTAAGGGCATGCCTCCCCTCCACCTACTGAAGGCAACTAAAGTAGGCAAGGAGGCACATACCTCTGCCTGAGAGAACGGCTAATTAAGGTGGCAGAGCCCGGAATTGCAGAAGACCTAAGCCCTTTAAACAGAGGTTCAAGTCCTCTCCTTAATAATGTTGTCTGCATTGTTTACTCATTTAATTAACCCCCTGGCCTTTATTGTTCCAGTTCTCCTAGCCGTTGCCTTTCTAACCCTACTTGAGCGAAAAGTCCTAGGTTACATGCAGTACCGAAAAGGCCCAAATATCGTTGGCCCTTACGGCCTTCTCCAACCCATCGCCGATGGAGTAAAACTCTTTATTAAAGAGCCCGTTCGACCCTCCACCTCCTCTCCCGTCCTCTTCCTGCTTGCCCCCATGCTTGCCCTGACACTCGCCCTTACTCTCTGAGCCCCAATGCCCCTGCCCTACCCCGTCATCGACTTAAACCTCGGAATCCTTTTCATTTTGGCCCTCTCCAGCCTTGCGGTCTACTCTATCCTCGGATCAGGCTGAGCATCCAATTCAAAATATGCCCTCATTGGGGCTCTACGAGCCGTTGCCCAAACCATTTCTTATGAAGTAAGCCTAGGACTCATTCTTCTATCTGCAATCATCTTTACCGGGGGTTTCACCCTCCAAGTTTTCAATGTCGCTCAAGAAAGCATCTGACTTATCCTCCCAGCATGACCCCTGGCCGCAATATGATATGTTTCCACACTAGCAGAAACCAATCGTGCCCCCTTTGACCTTACCGAAGGTGAATCAGAGCTCGTATCTGGTTTTAACGTTGAGTATGCGGGAGGCCCATTCGCCTTATTCTTCCTAGCCGAATACGCTAACATTCTACTAATGAACACACTCTCCGCCACATTATTTTTGGGGGCCTCCCACATTCCAACACTTCCTGAACTCACCGCAGTAAACCTTATAACTAAAGCTGCACTATTATCAGTCGTGTTTTTGTGAGTGCGAGCTTCGTATCCTCGCTTCCGATACGATCAACTCATGCACCTAATCTGAAAAAACTTCCTTCCCCTGACCTTAGCCTTAGTCATCTGACATCTCTCCCTTCCCGTTGCACTCGCGGGACTTCCCCCGCATCTATAGCCCCGGAGCTGTGCCTGAAATAAAGGGCCACTTTGATAGAGTGAATTATGGAGGTTAAAGTCCTCCCAACTCCTTAGAAAGAAGGGGTTTGAACCCTACCTGGGGAGATCAAAACTCCCAGTGCTTCCACTACACCACTTCCTAGTAAAGTCAGCTAAATTAAGCTTTTGGGCCCATACCCCAAAAATGTTGGTTAAAATCCTTCCCTTACTAATGAGCCCCTTCATCTTAGCCACCCTGCTATTCGCACTCGGCCTAGGAACCACAGTTACATTTGCAAGTTCCCACTGATTACTCGCCTGAATAGGCCTCGAAATCAATACTCTTGCCATTCTTCCTCTGATAGCCCAACATCACCACCCCCGAGCAGTCGAGGCGACCACTAAATATTTTATTGCCCAAGCCACAGCAGCCGCCATACTTTTATTTGCAAGCGCCACAAACGCCTGACTTACAGGACAATGAGACATCCAACTAGTAGCGCACCCACTCCCTGTGACACTTATTACCCTTGCACTCGCCTTGAAAATTGGACTTGCTCCAATACACTCCTGACTTCCCGAAGTCCTTCAAGGCGTTGACTTCACTACCGGCCTAATCTTGTCCACCTGGCAAAAACTCGCCCCATTTGCCCTCCTCTTACAACTTCAACCCACTAACTCTGCCCTTCTCCTTGCCCTGGGAATTGCATCAACTTTGATTGGGGGCTGAGGAGGGCTAAATCAGACCCAACTTCGTAAAATCCTAGCCTACTCCTCTATTGCTCATTTAGGTTGAATAACTTTAGTTCTACAATTCTCCCCATCCCTCGGAGCTCTGACCCTCATCGTTTATTTTACCATAACCTTCTCAGCTTTCCTCATGTTTAAGCTAAACAACTCAACAAACGTTAACTCCCTGGCCATATCATGAGCAAAAGCCCCCGTAACCACCACCCTCGCCCCCCTAGTCCTACTCTCCCTCGGAGGATTGCCTCCCCTGACCGGCTTCATATCAAAATGACTTATTCTTCAAGAATTAACCAAACAAGAGCTAATGCCACTAGCTACCCTAGCCGCCCTCTCAGCACTTCTCAGTCTCTACTTTTACCTTCGCCTAGCCTACGCACTAACTCTCACCATCTCTCCAAATACCCTCATCGGGACCACCCCTTGACGCCACTCAACATCCCACCTAACCCTTCCTCTCTCAATCTCAACAGTCGCCACAATCTTTCTCCTCCCGATCGCCCCAGCGATCGTTATGCTTTTCTCCCTATAGAGACTTAGGTTAACTTAGACCAACAGCCTTCAAAGCCGTCAGTGGGGGTTAAAATCTCCTAGTCCCTGTAAAACTTGCGAGGCTCTAACTCACATCTCTTGCATGCAAAACAAGCACTTTAATTAAGCTAAAGCTTTTCTAGACAGGTAGGCCTCGATCCTACGAACTCTTAGTTAACAGCTAAGCGCTCCAACCAACAAGCATCTGTCTACCCCTTTCCCGCCTGAAAGGGGGAAGGCGGGAAACTCTGGTAGGGACTGTCCTACCACTTTGGGTTAGTACCCAACATGTGTTAAACACTTCAAAGTCATAGGGGGCGGGGGCGAGGCTCTGGTGGGCTGTTAACCGACTACTTTGGGTTTGCAACCCAACATGTAAAACACCTCAGAGCCTGATAAGAAGAGGACTCAAACCTCTGTCTATGGGGCTACAATCCACCGCTTAAACCTCAGCCATCTTACCTGTGGCAATCACACGCTGATTTTTTTCAACCAACCATAAAGACATCGGCACCCTTTATCTTGTATTTGGTGCTTGAGCCGGAATAGTAGGAACTGCCTTAAGTCTGCTCATTCGAGCGGAACTAAGTCAGCCTGGTGCTCTCCTAGGAGACGACCAAATTTACAATGTAATTGTTACAGCGCATGCATTTGTAATAATTTTCTTTATAGTAATACCAATCATGATTGGTGGCTTTGGAAATTGATTAATCCCACTTATAATCGGCGCCCCCGACATGGCATTCCCCCGAATAAACAATATGAGCTTCTGACTGCTTCCTCCGTCATTCCTTCTCCTACTAGCCTCTTCTGGGGTCGAAGCCGGAGCCGGTACCGGATGAACAGTGTACCCGCCCCTAGCAGGCAACCTTGCCCACGCAGGTGCATCAGTTGACTTAACCATCTTTTCCCTTCATCTAGCCGGGGTCTCATCTATTCTCGGGGCAATTAACTTCATTACCACAATTATTAACATGAAGCCTCCCGCCATTTCACAATATCAAACTCCGCTATTTGTGTGAGCAGTTTTAATTACCGCTGTTTTACTCCTTTTATCCCTTCCGGTCCTCGCTGCCGGAATTACAATGCTCCTCACGGACCGAAACCTCAACACCACCTTCTTCGACCCGGCTGGAGGAGGAGACCCAATTCTTTACCAGCATCTATTCTGATTTTTTGGGCACCCAGAAGTATACATTTTAATTCTTCCAGGATTCGGGATAATCTCCCACATTGTAGCTTACTATTCCGGTAAGAAAGAGCCTTTTGGGTACATAGGAATGGTCTGAGCGATGATAGCCATCGGTCTCCTAGGGTTTATTGTTTGAGCCCACCACATGTTTACAGTTGGTATGGACGTTGACACACGTGCCTACTTTACATCCGCAACAATGATTATCGCCATCCCAACCGGCGTAAAAGTCTTTAGCTGACTGGCAACCTTGCACGGAGGAACAATCAAATGAGAAACCCCTATACTCTGGGCCATTGGCTTCATCTTCCTGTTTACAGTCGGAGGGCTGACCGGAATTGTCTTAGCCAACTCATCTCTAGACATCGTTCTTCACGATACCTACTACGTAGTTGCTCACTTCCACTACGTCCTGTCTATGGGCGCAGTCTTTGCTATTATAGCTGGCTTTGTGCATTGATTCCCCCTATTTTCTGGCTACACCCTCCACAGCACCTGAACTAAAATCCACTTCGGTATCATGTTTGTGGGCGTAAATCTAACATTCTTCCCTCAGCACTTCCTTGGCCTAGCCGGAATGCCTCGTCGATACTCAGACTACCCTGACGCATACACACTATGAAACACTGTTTCATCTATCGGCTCTTTAATTTCCCTCGTGGCCGTTATTCTTTTCCTCTTCATTATTTGAGAAGCCTTCGCCTCTAAACGTGAAGTACACTCAGTAGAAATGGCTTCAACTAACGTTGAATGACTACACGGCTGCCCTCCCCCTTACCACACATTTGAAGAACCCGCATTCGTGCAAGTGAAACTGCTAGCTACCGAGAAAGGAAGGAATCGAACCCCCGTGGGCTGGTTTCAAGCCAACTACATAACCACTCTGTCACTTTCTTTATAAGGCGCTAGTAAAATAGATCATTACATTGCTTTGTCAAGGCAAAATCGTGGGTTTGAGCCCCACGCGCCTTCACCCCTTAATGGCCCATCCCTCACAGCTAGGATTTCAAGATGCAGCTTCCCCAGTTATAGAAGAACTTCTCCACTTCCACGACCACGCCTTAATAATCGTCTTTTTAATTAGTACATTAGTACTTTATATTATCGTGGCCATAGTCTCCACCAAATTGACCAACAAATACATCTTAGATTCTCAAGAAATTGAAGTAATCTGAACTATTCTTCCAGCATTTATTTTGATTTTAATCGCCCTCCCATCGCTACGCATTCTTTATCTTATAGATGAAATTAATGACCCTCATCTCACGATTAAAGCCATGGGCCACCAATGATACTGAAGCTACGAATATACCGACTATGAAGACCTTGGTTTCGACTCCTATATGTTACCAACACAAGATCTCGCCCCAGGACAATTCCGTCTTCTGGAAGCAGACCACCGTATAGTTATTCCAGCCGAATCTCCCATCCGCGTCCTAGTATCAGCCGAAGATGTATTACACTCGTGAGCTGTCCCATCCCTTGGTGTAAAAATGGACGCCGTCCCAGGACGCCTAAACCAAACGGCATTTATCGCCTCTCGCCCAGGTGTCTTTTATGGGCAATGCTCTGAAATCTGCGGCGCAAACCACAGCTTTATGCCCATTGTAGTCGAGGCTGTTCCCCTAGAATACTTTGAAAAATGATCCTCCCTTATGCTTGAGGACGCTTCGCTGAGAAGCTAAACAGGGCAAAGCGTTAGCCTTTTAAGCTAAAGAATGGTGCCTCCCAACCACCCCCAGCGACATGCCTCAACTTAACCCCGCACCTTGATTTGCCATCCTGGTATTCTCCTGAGTAATCTTCCTCACTATCTTACCCCTAAAAGTCGGAGCCCACACTTTCCCCAACGAGCCCACACTTCAAAGCACAGACACACCTAAAACAGAATCCTGAACCTGACCATGATAGCAAGCTTTTTTGACCAATTTTCAAGCCCATTTTTCATAGGAATCCCCTTAATAGCACTGGCTCTACTACTCCCCTGAGTCCTCCTTCCGACCCCTACCTCCCGATGACTTAATAATCGCCTATTGACCTTACAAGGCTGATTCCTTGGCATGTTTACACGACAGCTTTTTTTACCCATCAACCACCCCGGACATAAATGAGCCCTAATTTTGGCTTCACTTATGATCTTCCTCCTCAGTCTAAACCTCCTCGGCCTTCTTCCTTATACCTTTACCCCAACTACTCAACTGTCAATTAACTTAGGCTTTGCAGTCCCCCTTTGACTAGCCACAGTTCTTATCGGAATACGAAATCAACCAAATCTTTCTTTAGCACACCTCCTGCCAGAAGGAACTCCACTCCTACTTATCCCAATTCTTATCGTCATCGAAACAATTAGCCTGATAATCCGACCCCTTGCCCTAGGAGTACGGCTCACAGCGAATCTTACAGCCGGCCATCTTCTAATTCAACTTATTTCCACGGGCTTATTTGTTCTTTTCTCTTCACAGCCAACTGTGGTCCTCCTGACAGGGGCCCTTCTCTTAATGCTCTCCCTCCTGGAAGTAGCCGTTGCAATTATTCAAGCCTACGTCTTTGTTCTCCTTCTAAGCCTCTATCTACAAGAAAACGTCTAATGGCCCACCAAGCACACGCATACCACATAGTCGACCCCAGCCCTTGACCGCTTACAGGTGCAGTTGCCGCCCTGCTCGTAACCTCCGGTACCGCAATTTGATTCCACTTTAATTCTACGATCCTAATGACCTTAGGGATAATCCTCCTTCTTCTCACAATATACCAATGATGACGAGATATTATTCGAGAAGGGACATTCCAGGGACATCACACGCCCCCAGTCCAAAAAGGCCTTCGATACGGAATAATTTTATTCATCACTTCAGAAGTCTTCTTTTTCTTAGGCTTTTTCTGAGCCTTCTACCACTCAAGTCTCGCACCCACCCCTGATTTAGGGGGATGCTGGCCCCCCACAGGAATCACAACCTTGGACCCATTTGAAGTTCCGCTACTCAACACAGCTGTTCTCCTGGCCTCTGGGGTGACAGTCACCTGGGCCCACCACAGCATTATGGAAGGCGATCGTAAACCAGCAATTCAATCTCTCGCCCTAACTATCCTCCTCGGCTTTTACTTTACCTTCCTGCAGGGCCTAGAATACTTCGAAGCCCCATTTACCATTGCAGACGGTGTTTACGGCTCAACATTCTTCGTAGCGACAGGTTTCCACGGCCTACATGTCATTATTGGCTCTACCTTCCTGGCAGTTTGCCTTCTCCGTCAAATCCAATATCACTTTACATCCGAACACCACTTTGGATTCGAAGCAGCCGCCTGATACTGACACTTCGTAGACGTCGTATGATTGTTCCTATACATCTCAATCTATTGATGAGGCTCATAATCTTTCTAGTATCAAACTTAGTATAAGTGACTTCCAATCACCCGGTCTTGGTTAAAGTCCAAGGAAAGATAATGAACTTGGTTACAACAATTATTATCATCACCGCCACCCTCTCCGTCATCCTAGCCATCGTATCCTTCTGACTCCCCCAAATGAGCCCCGACTATGAAAAGCTCTCCCCATACGAATGCGGCTTTGATCCCCTAGGATCGGCCCGACTACCCTTCTCCCTCCGCTTCTTTCTCGTAGCAATTCTTTTCCTGCTCTTTGACCTAGAAATTGCTCTTCTCTTGCCTCTCCCATGAGGCGATCAGCTCTCCTCCCCCCTCCTTACCTTCTTCTGAGCATCAACGGTCCTAGTTCTTCTTACTCTGGGCCTTATTTACGAATGACTTCAAGGAGGGCTCGAGTGAGCTGAATGGGTGATTAGTTAAAAGATATAACATTTGATTTCGGCTCAAAAATTCGTGGTTTAACCCCACGATCCACCTGATGACCCCCGTTCACTTTACCTTCTCCTCCGCATTCATACTAGGACTTACAGGCCTAACGTTTCACCGAACCCACCTTCTGTCGGCCCTCCTCTGCTTAGAGGGCATAATACTGTCCCTATTTATTGCCCTCTCCCTTTGGGCACTTCAATTAAGCTCAATTAGCTTCTCAGCCTCCCCCCTTCTCCTCCTGGCATTTTCAGCTTGTGAAGCAAGCGCAGGACTTGCTCTTCTCGTTGCAACTGCTCGAACCCATGGCTCCGACCGTATACAAAGCTTAAACCTTCTGCAATGCTAAAAATTTTACTCCCCACCCTCATGCTCGTCCCCACAATCTGACTAGTCCCCAGTAAATGACTGTGACCCACAACTCTCCTTCACAGCCTCATTATTGCTCTTGTCAGCCTGACTTGATTAATCAACTTATCAGAAGTCGGCTGATCTTCCCTTGGCCCCTACCTCGCTACAGACGCCCTCTCCACCCCTCTCCTAGTACTGACATGCTGGCTTCTACCACTTATGATCCTTGCCAGCCAAAATCACACCGCCTCCGAACCCGCCAACCGACAACGCATATATATTACGCTACTAACATCCCTCCAATTCTTCCTAATCTTAGCTTTTGGGGCCACCGAGGTGATTATATTTTACGTTATATTTGAAGCCACACTAATCCCAACACTGATTCTCATCACCCGATGAGGAAACCAGGCAGAACGACTCAATGCAGGAACCTATTTCCTATTCTATACCCTAGCTGGCTCACTCCCTCTTTTAGTTGCCCTCCTCCTCCTCCAAAACAACGCAGGCTCTCTTTCCCTGCTCACCCTGACATACTCCCCTCCCGCCCAACTTTCCACCTACGGGGACAAACTCTGATGGGCCGCCTGCTTACTAGCCTTTTTAGTTAAAATACCACTGTATGGAGTACACCTCTGACTTCCGAAAGCCCATGTAGAGGCCCCCGTAGCAGGATCAATAATTCTTGCCGCCGTTTTACTTAAACTTGGAGGCTACGGAATGATGCGAATACTCACAGTCCTTGAGCCCCTAACCAAAGAATTAAGCTATCCCTTCATCATCTTCGCGCTCTGAGGGGTCATTATAACAGGCTCAATTTGCCTGCGTCAAACCGACCTTAAATCACTCATCGCCTACTCCTCCGTAAGTCACATGGGCCTGGTCGTAGGGGGAATTCTAATCCAAACCCCATGAGGCTTTTCCGGAGCACTAATTCTTATAATCGCTCACGGCTTACCTCCTCCGCCTTTTCTGTTAGCCAACACAAACTATGAGCGCACCCACAGCCGGACAATAGTTTTAGCTCGAGGCTACAAATGGTCCTCCCCTTATGACAGCATGATGATTTATTGCAAGTCTGGCCAACCTGGCCCTTCCCCTCTCCCCAACCTCATGGGAGAGCTAATAATTATCGTTTCTCTCTTTAACTGATCCTGATGGACCCTTGCCCTCACCGGCGCCGGGACCCTTATTACTGCAGGGTACTCTTTGTATATGTTCCTCATAACCCAACGAGGCCCACTCCCCGCACACATTATTGCCCTAGAACCCTCTCACTCACGAGAACACCTCCTAATGGCACTTCACCTCCTCCCCTTAATCCTTCTCATTCTTAAGCCCGAACTAATCTGAGGATGGGCCGCTTGTAGATGTAGTTTAACAAAAACATTAGATTGTGATTCTAGGAACAGAGGTTAAAATCCCCTCATCCACCGAGATAGGCTCGCTAGCACCGAAGACTGCTAATCCTCGCCTCCCTGGTTGAACCCCAGGGCTAACTCGACCCCGCTCCTAAAGGATAACAGCTCATCCGTTGGTCTTAGGAACCAAAAACTCTTGGTGCAAATCCAAGTAGTAGCTATGCTCCCAACTTCACTTATAATGTCATCCAGCCTAATTCTAGTCTTCTTCCTACTCTCATATCCTGTCTTAACAACGCTACACCCAGACCCCCGAGAAAATGACTGAGCACTTCTTAAAGTAAAGACAGCAGTAAAACTAGCTTTCTTTGTCAGCTTACTCCCCCTATTCCTTCTTATAAATGAAGGTGCCGAGACCATCGTTACTAACTGAAACTGAACCAACACCCTAACATTTGATATTAATGTTAGCTTTAAATTTGATCACTACTCAACCATTTTTACCCCCATTGCTTTATATGTCACATGGTCCATCCTAGAGTTTGCATCTTGATACATGCATGCTGACCCCTACATGAACCGATTCTTTAAATACCTCCTTATCTTCCTTATTGCGATAATTATTTTAGTTACTGCGAATAATATGTTCCAGCTTTTTATCGGCTGAGAAGGAGTCGGAATCATATCATTCCTCCTTATCGGCTGATGATACGGCCGAGCAGACGCGAATACTGCCGCACTCCAAGCAGTCCTGTATAATCGAGTTGGAGATATTGGCCTTATTTTTGCCATGGCTTGAATAGCAATAAACCTCAACTCATGAGAAATACAACAGATATTTGTAACTGCAAAAGACTTTGACTTAACCTTCCCCCTGATTGGACTTATCGTTGCTGCCACTGGCAAATCTGCCCAATTTGGCCTTCACCCCTGACTCCCTTCCGCAATGGAAGGTCCCACACCGGTCTCTGCCCTACTTCACTCGAGTACTATGGTCGTCGCAGGTATTTTTCTTCTTATCCGTATGAGCCCCCTCATAGAAAACAACCAAACCGCACTTACAATCTGCCTCTGCCTTGGTGCCCTAACTACCGTTTTTACCGCTACGTGCGCTCTTACTCAAAACGACATCAAGAAAATTGTTGCCTTCTCAACATCAAGCCAGCTCGGCCTTATAATGGTTACAATTGGGCTAAATCAACCACAACTTGCCTTCCTCCACATCTGCACCCATGCCTTCTTCAAGGCGATACTTTTCCTCTGCTCAGGTTCAATCATTCACAGCCTGAACGATGAGCAGGATATCCGAAAAATAGGAGGCATGCACCACCTGACCCCATTTACATCCTCCTGCTTAACTATTGGCAGCCTTGCCCTCACCGGTACTCCTTTCCTGGCAGGATTTTTCTCCAAAGACGCCATTATTGAAGCCCTAAATAACTCCTACCTAAACGCCTGAGCCCTGGCCATGACCCTCCTAGCTACCTCCTTCACGGCCGTCTATAGCCTGCGAGTAGTCTTCTTTGTTTCCATAGGTCACCCGCGATTCTCCTCACTCTCCCCTATCAACGAAAACAATCCAGCAGTTATTAACCCCATTAAACGATTAGCCTGAGGAAGTATTATCGCAGGCCTTCTCATCACCTCAAACATCGTTCCCCTAAAAACTCCTGTTATGACTATACCACCCCTACTCAAACTAGCCGCTCTGATCGTAACCATTCTAGGCCTTATTCTTGCCTTAGAACTAGCATCCCTAACAAGTAAACAATTTAAGTCCACCCCCCAACTAACCCCTCATCACTTCTCCAACATGCTTGGGTTCTTTCCGGCAGTAATCCACCGACTACTGCCAAAACTAAGTCTAGTGCTAGGCCAGACAATCGCAAGCCAAACCATTGACCAAACATGATTTGAAAAAGTAGGCCCAAAAGCCATAACCTCTCTGAATATCCCTATTGTTACAATGGTCAGCAACACTCAACGCGGCATAATTAAAACTTACCTCACCCTCTTCCTACTTACCCTAACCCTTGCAGTACTTCTCCTCGCCATTTAAATGGACCGAAGCGCCCCACGACTCATCCCCCGAACCAACTCCATTACCACAAAGAGAGTTAAAAGTAAGGTCCAAGCAGCAATCATTAACATTTTTCCCCCTGACATATATATCAAAGCAACCCCCGCAGCATCCCCCCGATGCACAACTAGCTCATGAAACTCCTCCACAGTTAATCAAGAAGACTCATATCACCCTCCATAAAAAGCCGCTGCGAGCATCCCCACTGCCACCCCATAACCTGATATTGAAACAGCAACAGACCGACTTCCAAGACTATCCCAGTGAGAATCAGCAGCAAGAGCCGCACAATAAGCAAACACTACCAGTATGCCCCCTAAATAAATTAAAAATAAAATAAAACATAAAAATGAACCCCCGTGTCAAACCAAAATTCCACACCCCACACCCGCCGCCGCAACCAGCCCCAGAGCAGCAAAGTATGGAGAAGGATTAGAAGCAACTACAACCAGCCCCAGCACCAATCCCAACAATAACAAAGACATGAAAAAGGACATAATTCCTGCCGGGACTCTAACCCGGCCCCATGGCTTGAAAAACCACCGTTGTAACTCAACTACAGGAACCTCAAATGGCAAGCCTTCGAAAAACGCACCCCCTATTAAAAATTGCTAATCACGCAGTAGTTGACCTACCTGCACCTTCCAATATTTCTGTCTGATGAAACTTTGGATCCCTTCTTGGTCTCTGCCTAATCTCTCAACTCCTTACAGGACTATTTCTTGCTATACATTACACCTCCGATATTGCCACAGCCTTTTCCTCTGTCGCCCACATCTGTCGAGACGTAAACTACGGATGGCTAATCCGAAATCTCCACGCTAATGGAGCATCTTTCTTCTTTATCTGTATTTACCTTCACATCGGACGGGGACTCTATTACGGCTCCTATCTTTACAAAGAAACATGAAATATCGGAGTTGTTCTCCTTCTTTTAGTTATAGGAACTGCCTTCGTGGGCTATGTACTCCCATGAGGACAAATGTCCTTCTGAGGGGCCACCGTCATTACTAACCTCCTGTCTGCTGTCCCCTACGTCGGTGGAACCCTCGTTCAATGAATCTGAGGCGGCTTCTCAGTTGACAATGCAACCCTAACTCGCTTCTTTGCTTTCCACTTCCTCCTACCCTTCGTCGTAGCCGCTATAACCATACTGCACCTCTTATTCCTTCATGAAACAGGTTCAAACAATCCACTCGGCCTAAATTCTGATACAGACAAAATTTCTTTTCACCCATACTTCTCTTACAAAGACCTACTAGGATTTGCAGGCGTAATCATTCTATTAACCTGCCTTGCACTATTTGCCCCTAACCTTCTCGGAGACCCAGACAACTTCACCCCAGCAAACCCCCTAGTCACCCCTCCCCATATTAAACCTGAATGATATTTCTTATTTGCATACGCAATCCTCCGCTCAATTCCCAATAAACTCGGAGGGGTCCTTGCCCTCTTAGCCTCCATCCTAGTTCTCATGGTTGTACCCATCCTTCACACCTCCAAACAACGGAGCTTAACCTTCCGGCCAGTTACTCAATTCTTGTTCTGAGCACTTATCGCAAACGTCGCAATCCTCACATGAATTGGAGGAATACCCGTTGAAGAGCCTTACATTATTATTGGCCAAGTCGCATCCCTAACCTACTTTTCCCTCTTTTTAGTTATTATCCCCGCAGCAGCAACGATGGAAAATAAAGTGTTAGGCTGACAGTGCACTAGTAGCTCAGTTCCAGAGCGTCGGTTTTGTAAGCCGAACGTCGGAGGTTAAAATCCCCCCTATTGCTCAGAGAAAAGGGATTTTAACCCCCACCATTAGCTCCCAAAGCTAACGTTCTTCATTTAAACTATCCTCTG